ACTAATTAGAACCTAATTAAGATAGGATGACTAATGTATGCAGCCTAATGAGGAGTAATACTATAAAAAGAAAAAATAAAGAACTCTATTTCAGAACTATGAGACAGAATATTCTGTTTTCTTATTTACTCTTTCTTTATTTTTGGATTTTATTTCTATTTTTCTATTTAAAGTAGATCGATTTAGATAACGTATCTATAAGCAAAGTAATATACTTCAAACAAAGTAGGAATTCGCAAGATGGAGAAAATCATTGCAGTTATTATAGGGAAGTCTAGGGACTTAGAGCATATCCTATTTGAAGGAGGATGGAATTCAAATAGGGTAAGGGATCCTTCCTTCTATTGATTTGATAGAAATTCGTTTTTCTTTTCCTGTCTCTATGATTTTCGAAGAATGAGCCTGTGGTAATGCTTTTATCTCTATTCTATGGCGCAAGCGACCGTCCAGTCTATAAACAAGTACTAATGAGAAAATGAAAACTATACTAAAGGAAACATAGGATCTCTATCCTAAAATCTAAAAATAGGACATATTAGGGCTATACGGATTCGAACCGTAGACCTTCTCGGTAAAACAGATCAAACGGATTATTATCGAAATGATTCGAACTGTTTCAAAGACTCAACATGCATTTTTTTGCATTGGGCTCTTTCATCAACTGATGTAAAGATCAGTTAGTCCACCATAGTTTTTCTTTACGGAAAGATAATGAGATGGCTCCCTGTGCTCTGATTGATTATTTGTATTATGATCTATCTAGGAGCAATACCAAAGTGTTTCAAAGGAGGATTACCTTGACTTAGGTCTGCCTCCGGCCTAAATTAAATCAACCTAAGTGAAATGGAGTCTCTATCGTTCCGCTGCAAGAGTTGACTATGAGACTTCATACACCTTAAAGTTCATAGAACGAAAAGAAGTTTTTTGGAGGCCCTTATCCTCATTACGCCTAGCATTTAGTGGGCTGGATATTTACCTTATCAACTAGCAAATCAATAAGGGTTCTATTTGATTAGGCACCTGAATTGGCACCTGAATCGGACTGAACCGACTGTTTGTCAGGCTACTGTTCTCCTATTCTCTCGAATCCATGAAGTAAGACATTGATTTTGCAATAAGATCAATTATGTTCATTGCATAATAAGCTCCCTTGAAAAGCATTGGCGCACGTGTAAGCGAGTTGCTCTACCGAACTGAGCTATAGCCCTTGTCAGAGATATCTTAACATATAGATAATTTCTTGTCAAGATGAATATTCTCTAATGCCAGAGGATATCCCTTTGATCTGCTTACTATATAACATAGTAATAACGGAGCAGTATTGCTTATAAAAAGGATTCGATCTATAATCGATCGAAGTAATGGGTCTTCCTTTGTGGTGATAAATTGCCTACTTAACTCAGTGGTTAGAGTATTGCTTTCATACGGCGGGAGTCATTGGTTCAAATCCAATAGTAGGTAGGTAGGTAGAAAAATTACTAGATAGCATTGGACTTACTTCGCTTCGCTATCTAATAACTTTTTCTACTCCTCTTCCCTTTTTCTTTGTATCAACTAAACCTTTGGATTGTCTTCAATTGGATGGGGGAATCCAATTGATAGCCTCGACTCGTATCCTAGCTCGTCTGAGAGCTAGCTTCGCTTCAACCAATTCTTTCGTACCCTCAGCTCTACTCAAGTTAGCTTCGGCTATTTCAAGTGCCTGTTGAGCTTCTTCCGGATCAATGTCACTACCCAGTTCCGCATCATTTCCTAAAATGATGATCTCATTATTAACTATTCTCGCAAAACCGCTCCACAGAACCGCCGTTAACCATTGGTCGTTGAGGAGGCGTATTCTCAAAGGACCCATATCTACAGCTGTGTTAATGGGGGCGTGGTTTGGTAATACGCCAATTTGGCCACTATTAGTAGATAAAATGATTTCTTTCACTTCACAATCCCAAATAATTCGCTTAGGAGTTAGTACATAAAGATTTAATTTCATTTCTTCAATTTGTTCTCCTCTTCTAAGTTTATAGCTTTCGTGCTAGCTTCATCGATGTTACCCACCAAATAAAAAGCCTGTTCGGGTAGGCCGTCTAATTCTCCGGAAAGGATTAGTTGAAATCCCCTAATTGTTTCTGCAAGACCAACATACTTTCCTGCAGAACCGGTAAAAACTTCTGCCACAAAGAACGGTTGTGATAAGAAACGTTCAATTTTTCGTGCTCTTGCTACAGTTAAACGATCCTCCTCCGATAATTCATCCAACCCAAGAATTGCGATAATGTCCTGAAGTTCTTTGTAACGTTGTAAAGTTTGCTTAACTCTTTGCGCAGTTTCATAATGTTCGTTGCCAACGATCCGAGGCTGTAACATAGTTGAGGTTGAATCTAAAGGATCTACTGCTGGATAAATACCCTTGGAAGCTAATCCTCTGGAAAGTACGGTAGTAGCATCCAAATGTGCAAATGTTGTGGCAGGAGCAGGGTCGGTCAAATCGTCCGCAGGTACATAAACCGCTTGGATCGAAGTTATAGATCCCTTTTTGGTAGAAGTAATTCTTTCTTGCAAAGAACCCATTTCTGTACTAAGAGTAGGTTGATAACCCACTGCGGAGGGCATTCTCCCTAATAAAGCGGATACCTCCGATCCTGCTTGAACAAAACGAAAGATATTATCGATGAATAGAAGCACGTCTTGCTTATTAACATCTCGGAAATATTCTGCCATAGTTAGGGCAGTTAAACCAACTCTCATACGAGCTCCCGGCGGTTCATTCATTTGGCCATAGACTAGAGCTACCTTTGATTCCTCAATATTTTTTTCATTAATTACTCCGGATTCCTTCATTTCCATATAAAGATCATTTCCTTCACGAGTCCGTTCCCCTACTCCGCCAAATACGGATACGCCTCCATGAGCTTTAGCAATGTTGTTGATTAATTCCATGATGAGTACTGTTTTCCCTACTCCAGCCCCCCCAAATAGTCCGATTTTTCCCCCACGTCGATAAGGAGCTAAAAGATCGACCACCTTAATACCTGTTTCAAAGATGGATAATTTCGTATCTAACTCGATAAAGGCAGGCGCAGATCTATGAATAGGGAATGTTGCACTAGTATCTACAGGACCCAAATTGTCAATAGGTTCCCCAAGAACGTTGAAAATTCGTCCGAGAGTAGCTCCACCGACTGGAACACTGAGAGGAGCTCCCGTGTCAATCACTTCCATTCCTCTCATCAACCCGTCTGTAGCACTCATAGCTACAGCTCTAACTCGATTATTTCCCAATAATTGTTGTACCTCACAAGTCACATTAATTTGCTTACCGGCAGTGTCTCTACTCTTGACTACCAAAGCGTTATAAATATAAGGTAACTTGCCTGGGGGAAAAGTGATATCCAGCACGGGCCCAATAATTTGATCGATACGCCCTGTGCTTTTTTCCTCAATTGTGGAAACCCCGGGACGAGAAGTAGTAGGATTGGTTCTCATAATTATCACATAATTTTCAAAAAAAAAGGAATTTGTCGAAATTTTGCTTTTTTTCTTGTTGAATAATGCCAAATCAAATCCAAAAAAAGAGCCAAAAATCCGAAAGTCAAAAGGAAATGAATTAGTTAATTCAATAAGAGAGAAAAGGGGACCAGGACTTGATTTCGTTGCCCAAGCGAATCCCATTCAATCATTTACTCATGGAATGAGTCCGTTGGAAAGTTCAATCAATCTTTTTTTCATATACATTTCGCCTTTTGTGGAGGATCTGTCCCTACTCTACTTTCCTATCTAGAACTTCGATATACAAAATATATACTACTGTGAAGCATAGATTGCTGTCAACAGAGAATTTTCTTAGTATTTAGGTATTTACATTCAAAATAAGAAAGGGGCCTATTAAGAACTTGTAAAATAAGGATTAGGGATTGATTTGGGTTGCGCTATATCTATCAAAGAGTATACAATAATGATGGATTTGGTGAATCAAATCCATGGTTTAATAATGAACCATGTTAACTTACCATAACAACAACTCAATTCCTATCGAATTCCTATAGTAGAATTCCTATAGGATAGAACATACACAGGGTGTACGCATTATATATGAATGAAACATATTCATTAACTTAAGCATGCCCTCCATTTTCTTTAATGAGTTGATATTAATTGAATATCCTTTTTGTTTTAAAAGATTTTTGCAAAGGTTTCATTTACGCCTAATCCATATCGAGTAGACCCTGTCGTTGTGAGAATTCTTAATTCATGAGTTGTAGGGAGGGACTTATGTCACCACAAACAGAAACTAAAGCAAGTGTTGGATTTAAAGCTGGTGTTAAGGATTATAAATTGACTTACTACACCCCGGAGTATGAAACCAAGGATACTGATATCTTGGCAGCATTCCGAGTAACTCCTCAGCCGGGGGTTCCGCCCGAAGAAGCAGGGGCTGCAGTAGCTGCCGAATCTTCTACTGGTACATGGACAACTGTTTGGACTGATGGACTTACCAGTCTTGATCGTTACAAAGGACGATGCTATCACATCGAGCCCGTTGTTGGGGAGGAAAATCAATATATCGCTTATGTAGCTTATCCATTAGACCTATTTGAAGAGGGTTCTGTTACTAACATGTTTACTTCCATTGTGGGTAACGTATTTGGTTTCAAAGCCCTACGCGCTCTACGTCTGGAGGATCTGCGAATTCCCACTACTTATTCAAAAACTTTCCTAGGTCCGCCTCATGGTATCCAAGTTGAAAGGGATAAGTTGAACAAGTACGGCCGTCCTTTTTTGGGATGTACTATTAAACCAAAATTGGGATTATCCGCAAAAAATTATGGTAGAGCGTGTTATGAGTGTCTACGCGGTGGACTTGATTTTACCAAAGATGATGAAAACGTAAACTCACAACCATTTATGCGCTGGAGGGACCGTTTTGTCTTTTGTGCCGAAGCTCTTTATAAAGCACAGGCCGAAACCGGTGAAATCAAGGGGCATTACTTGAATGCGACTGCAGGTACATGCGAAGAAATGATTAAGAGAGCTGTATTTGCGAGGGAATTAGGGGCTCCTATTGTAATGCATGACTACTTAACTGGGGGATTCACTGCAAATACTAGTTTGGCTCATTATTGCCGCGACAATGGCCTACTTCTTCACATTCACCGGGCAATGCATGCAGTTATTGATAGACAGAAAAATCATGGTATGCATTTTCGTGTATTAGCTAAAGCATTGCGTATGTCTGGGGGAGATCATATCCACGCCGGTACAGTAGTAGGTAAGTTAGAAGGGGAACGCGAAATGACTTTAGGTTTTGTTGATTTATTGCGCGATGATTTTATTGAAAAAGATCGTGCTCGCGGTATCTTTTTCACTCAGGACTGGGTATCCATGCCAGGTGTTATACCGGTGGCTTCAGGGGGTATTCATGTTTGGCATATGCCAGCTCTGACCGAAATCTTTGGAGATGATTCTGTATTACAATTTGGTGGAGGAACTTTAGGACATCCTTGGGGAAATGCACCTGGTGCAGCAGCTAATCGGGTGGCTTTAGAAGCTTGTGTACAAGCTCGTAATGAAGGACGCGATCTTGCTCGTGAAGGTAATGAAATTATCCGAGCAGCTTGCAAATGGAGTCCTGAACTAGCCGCAGCTTGTGAAGTATGGAAGGCGATCAAATTCGAGTTCGAGCCGGTAGATAAACTAGATAAGTAGATAAAACTAGATATAAAGAAGGTCTAAATAAAAAAGAAGCGAAATAGAAAGAGAAAAAATCAGTTACAAAATGCAGTAATTCTTCTTTATTCTTCTAATTGATTGCAATTAAACTCGGCTCAATCTTTTTTTTTTAAGATTGAGCCGAATAAAAATGGATCTTGATACGATCATGAGACTTGACAAATAGAGATTCCTCTATTCTATATATTTAGAATATATAAAGGTATAATACAATAAATAAATACTATAGTTGTATTTATTTATTGTATTGGGAAAGAATCAATGAAAAAAGATTAGGAATCGAAATGCTACTATACGCGTCCGGAGGAGTATTCGGAATAATATTCTTCTATAATCCATTCTTGCGTCTTGCGCGGGGTCTTACTAATAGGACTTCGCTGCACGGGACGGGTCTTCATCGAAAAGCTAACTCCACCCGGCATTTTCATACCCTTTGGGTGGTATATCGCCTTAAAAAGTCTAAGGGGGTAGTATGAGATCTGTAGTAAGTAAGAGAATTTGCCCTTTGATTTTGATTGAGTATGCTATTTTTCCGCCTTTACCGCGCATTATTGTATGAGCTTCTAGAGAATAGAGGACCGCGTATGCAGGAAGGAAATTACAGCTTAATAAAAAAGTCTAAAAAAGCTTCAACTTTATGGCACTATCAATCAACTAAAAAGCCCTATGTATGAATCCTTACAACCGGTGGGATAGGATAAGAGCGAGTTTCGGTATACTGGGGCTGGGGGATATCCTTATTTCAAAACCTGACGCGCATCTTGCGTTTGTAGGGGTCCGAGAGTGGTTGAAGAAGTATTGCATGTGGAAGTAGGTAGACGAAACTTATTTAGGATTCGAAATGGGCGCATTCGACTAAAAGTCGTACTGAGACCTTTTTTAAAGGGTATTCTGAAAGAGGTATTTCATTTTCACAATCGCTTTCTTTTGAATCCAATTTCAAGTTCGATTAGAAGGATAGAAAGGCCGTGAGGACGGGAAAAGAAAAATCAAATCTTTTGAATTTTTAATTAGTTCTCTTTTTTTGCAATTTTCTTATTATCCATTCCATTCATTTTTTTTTTATAGAATACTAAAGTATTCTATAAAAAATCTTTATTTTGCAAACTAAAAAATACAATAGTCAATATTCCTTATAATAGATATACTTAATTATATTATAAGAATCTTAAGATATTTTTCGAATAGATAGAAATAGTAAATTTGAATTGAGACACCTATTCTATGACGGATTTTAACTTACCTTCTATTTTCGTGCCTTTAGTAGGCTTAGTATTTCCGGCAATTGCAATGGCTTCTTTATTTCTTTATGTGCAGAAAAATAAGATTGTCTAGAACCGACGGGGGCGAATTTTCTCAATGTATTTCCACGCAGGATCATAATACAGATATTTTTTAGTGTAAGTAATATGGTAGGGTATGTGGTTCTTTCTACACACAAACGAAAAACGGCTATGGATGCGGATATAGGCTACGAGCATAAATGCATGCATATGCGGAGCCGGGTATAGCGAGTTTTATTTTAAGTGGATCAACGAATATTTTTTGAATAGAAAGTCAATGTATCTAACCAATTATTTCACAGGAGTACTCGTTGCTGAAGGCGATTTCAGAATCAAAAAAAGTAAAGTCAAAATCATTTAGCTTATTCTCTCAATTTCAATCGACCGCTGCTGGATTTAGTATATCTAATATGAATTGGCGATCAGAACACATATGGATAGAACTTCTAAAAGGTTCTCGAAAAAGAGGTAATTTTTTCTGGGCCTGTATTCTTTTTCTAGGTTCACTAGGATTCTTATCGGTTGGGGCTTCCAGTTATCTTGGTAAGAATATGATATCTGTACTTCCATCTCAACAAATTCTTTTTTTTCCACAGGGGGTCGTGATGTCTTTCTACGGAATCGCGGGCCTATTCATTAGCTCCTACTTGTGGTGCACTATTTTGTGGAATGTAGGCAGTGGTTATGACCGATTCGATAGAAAAGAGGGAATAGTGTGCATTTTTCGTTGGGGATTCCCTGGAATAAAACGTCGCGTCTTCCTTCGATTCCTTATGCGGGATATCCAATCAATTAGAATTCAGGTTAAAGAGGGTCTTTATCCTCGTCGTATCCTTTATATGGAAATCCGGGGCCAGGGGGTCATTCCCTTGACTCGTACTGATGAGAAGTTTTTTACTCCACGAGAAATAGAACAAAAAGCTGCCGAATTGGCCTATTTCTTGCGTGTACCAATTGAAGTATTTTGAGTACCGATTGCATTTTTTTGAAATGAATTGAATGAGGACGAATTGGAAGAAGATTTTCTCAACACGGGGAGGAGGTCCCTTCGAAATTGGATTCGTTATTGTAAGGGAATTTTCGAGTATTTATCTAAAGGAAGGAACAAACGAGGATAAGAGAAAATTGCTTCTAATTTGTTTTGTCCAAGTGATGGCATAATATTCTTCCATTTTCATCCGAAAGCGCTTTTTTTTATTCTATTTCTCTATTCCACTCCATCTAGATCTAAGAAAGAACCCAATGCAATGAAATTCCACTAGTATACAAAAAAGAGAAATATATACAAGGTCTCAAACCTTGTTATAGAATTTTTGCTTCAAAGAAAAAGAAATATCATATAGAGTCAGCGAATGAAATAGAGTCAGCGAATGGAGCGGATTCATTAACAACTCAATTTACAGATCAAAAATGAAAAAAAAGAAAGCATTGCCTTCTTTCCTATATCTTGTATTTATCGTACTTTTGCCCTGGGGGGTCTCTTTCTCTTTTAACAAATGTCTGGAACTTTGGATTAAGAATTGGTGGAATACCAGGCAATCCGAAACTCTCTTAACTGATATTCAAGAGAAAAAGGTTCTAGAAAGATTCATAGAATTAGAAGAACTTTTTCTCTTGGACGAAATGATAAAAGAGAAACCGAAGACACATGTACAAAAACCTCCTATAGGAATACACAAGGAAATAATACAATTGGCCAAAATAGATAATGAGGATCATCTCCATATCATTTTGCATTTCTCGACAAATATAATCTGTTTGGCTATTCTAAGTGGTTCTTTTTTTCTGGGTAAAGAGGAACTTGTCATTTTGAATTCTTGGGTTCAGGAATTCTTCTATAACTTAAATGACTCAATAAAAGCTTTTAGTATTCTTTTAGTTACTGATTTTTTTGTTGGATTTCACTCCACCCGCGGTTGGGAACTACTAATTCGTTGGGTCTACAATGATCTTGGATGGGCTCCTAACGAGCTAATTTTCACTATTTTTGTTTGTAGTTTTCCAGTGATTCTAGATACATGTTTGAAATTTTGGGTCTTTTTTTATTTAAACCGTCTATCTCCTTCGCTTGTAGTCATTTATCATTCAATTAGTGAAGCATAAACTCATTTGATCTCCTGATATTAATCAAATTAGCATCTTTCTTCTTTTAGAAAGAAAGCCCTTTTCCTTTTTAGCAAAATTCTTTCTATTTCTACCTGCTCAAGGTATTCATCATTCCAGTACAACTGTTGCAGTAGAATGACAACAGACTCGTGTATAGGGAACTAGATTAGCTTAGCTACCTATCTAATTTATTGTAGAAATTCTGGGATCTGCGATTGGACATGGAAAATAGAAATACTTTTTCTTGGGTAAAGGAACAGATGATTCGATCTATTTCTGTATCGATCATGATATATGTAATAACTCGGACATCTATTTCAAATGCATATCCCATTTTTGCGCAGCAGGGTTATGAAAACCCACGAGAAGCAACCGGACGAATTGTATGTGCCAATTGCCATTTAGCTAATAAGCCCGTGGATATTGAAGTTCCCCAAGCTGTGCTTCCCGATACTGTATTTGAAGCAGTTCTTCGAATTCCTTATGATATGCAACTGAAACAAGTTCTTGCTAATGGGAAAAAGGGAGGGTTAAATGTGGGTGCTGTTCTTATTTTGCCCGAGGGATTCGAATTAGCGCCGCCCGACCGTATTTCTCCTGAGTTGAAAGAAAAGATAGGAAATCTCTCTTTTCAGAGTTATCGTCCCGATAAAAAAAATATTCTTGTGATAGGCCCTGTTCCCGGTCAGAAATATAGTGAAATCGTCTTTCCCATTCTTTCCCCCGATCCTGCTACGAAGAAAGACGTTCATTTCTTAAAATATCCCATATATGTAGGGGGAAACCGAGGAAGGGGACAGATCTATCCTGATGGTAGTAAGAGTAACAATACGGTCTATAATGCTACGTCAACAGGTATAGTAAGAAAAATACTACGTAAAGAAAAA